CACGGCTCATATTAACATATAAAAAAAAAAAAGAATTATATACATATAAAAATAGAAAAAAATCTTTATTAGTAATGTTCAAAAAGAAGGAAACACCTTTTTCTCTATTGTAAGGAAAGAAAAATCTCGTCTATTGGGGGTCGTTTTATATAACCATTTTGGTTAGGAATTGCGCGGACAACTACAAGTGATCCTTAACTACACATGCATTTGATCATATATGTATTACAAATAAAAAAAAGGAGGGTTTTCGATGCGAGATATAAAAACATATCTCTCTGTGGCACCTGTGCTAAGTACTCTATGGTTCGGGTCTTTAGCAGGTTTATTGATAGAGATCAATCGTTTATTCCCGGATGCGTTGACATTCCCCTTTTTTTCATTCTAGTTATTGACACAGGAAGGGTTTAAGAAGATTAGAGATACAATAAATTATCTGTGACTAACCCCCCTTCTCTTCCTTTCTTTGTTTTGTTCTTTTGTCAGTTTTAAAAATTAAAGAACGCTAAAAAAAAAAAAAACAAGTAGAGTCAATCGCATCGAAACTTGGGTTCAGGTTCAAATTAGTAGAGGGGGAACTGAACTAGAACTGAGGTCGCGAACAACAAAAAATCATACAAGATATTTAAATGAAAAACTTTATACTATACCGAGATTCTAAATAATTGATAGTTAGAAATCTTTGTATTACTTATTTTTTTTTTTTTTTTCTAGTGATTTCAACGAAATCTTTCATAATTGGATTTCAGGTCAGCAACTTCTTTTTTTCGTTTCGAATCAAAAATTAAAAGGAGGTTCATGGCCAAGGGTAAAGGTGTCCGAATAAGAGTTATTTTGGAATGTAACAGTTGTGTCCGAAACGATATTCATAAGGAATCACCGGGTATTTCCAGATATATTACTCAAAAGAATCGACACAATACGCCTAGTCGATTGGAATTGAGAAAATTCTGTCCCTATTGTTACAAACATACGATTCATGGGGAGATAAAAAAATAGATCAAAGAGAACGCGTGCGTACCTCCCCTTCAAGAAACAGGAACAACTTAATGTAAATTACATATAATAATATTTTATTTAAAATAAACCACAAACCAATCAACTCCTATTTCCGTCAAATCTAAAATTAGAATTAAGAAATAGGATTTTAGAGAGAAGGAATAAAACATGGATAAATCCAAGCTTTTTCTTAAATCCAAGCGATCTTTTCGTAGGCGTTTGCCCCCAATTGGGTCGGGGGATCGAATTGATTATCGAAACATGAGTTTAATTAGTCGATTTATTAGTGAGCAAGGAAAAATATTATCTAGACGAGTGAATAGATTGACTTTGAAACAACAACGCTTAATTACTATTGCTATAAAACAAGCTCGTATTTTATCTTCGTTACCTTTTCTTAATAATGAGAAACAATTTGAAAGAACTGAGTCTACTCCTAGAACTACAGGTCCGCGAACTAGAAAGAAATAGGTCTATTTTATTTTTCGATTAATTTAATTAAAATTCTAATACGAATCCCATCCCAGGGTGATGTTTTGTTCGAAAAATTCGATAATTCGGATTGACACGTCATAAAAAAAATCGTAAGAAAAAAAAAATAATAATCGAAAAATAAATGAATGAAGAAGAAATTTTTTTATTGAAACATGTTCCTTTTTTTTTTTTACTACTTTATCATAGTAATTTTTACTATACCTTCCCGGAGTTCGTTCTCCGGGGACCTATTTATAAAAATTATTGCGACGAATTCCTTCAAATCTTCTTATTTTTATATTTTTATTTAATTAATGATCTCATTGGAAATCATGTAAAAACAATTCGTATTTGCTATGGCTATTTGTGCAAGTATTTTACGATTAAGAAGCAATTGCCTCTTGTACAAATCATTTATAAATTGACTATAACTATAGGATACTTTACTCTCCCGAATTACTGCATTTATTCGAGTGATCCATAAACGACGAAAATTTCTCTTTTGTCTGCCCCTATCCCGATGCGCAGAAGCCAAAGCTCTTATTTTTTGTTGAATAGTAGTTCGAGTAAGTCTTGAGTGAGTCCCTCGAAACGTTGATGCAAATAAGCGAATTTTTGTTCTACGTCTCCGTGCTATATACCCTCGTCTAATTCTGGTCATTGAATCAAATTAAACTTTGATGAATAACTAATTGATTTCTTTTCTTTCAGTCATTCTTTTCCCCTTTCCTAGTCTATTAATAACAAAACGGATTCTTCCGATGTATAAAATAAAAATTCCAATGGCTTTTGCTACTATGACCTTCCCAACCACGATTTTTTTTTACAGCCATTTCACCTTGAAATAAGAACGAAATAAGAAATTGTATCGATTATCGATACAAGGTATCCAAAAAATAGTAAATTGAAAATTGACTATTGAGTCTAGTATAAAGTAGATGAGTATAGTATAAAGTAGAAATAAGTAGTAAGGGTAAACGGATAAAAAAAATAGTGGGTTCCATCGTTTCTATGGTTACTTTGTAAACGGTGAGGTCCTCTCTATACACCGGAGCCCTTTATCCCATTTAATCAATGTTATTAGTAACTTGTACAGTTCACATTCTTTGACTCTACCCAGGAATTGTCCAACAATAGATCATTTCACAATGAGATCTACCCATACAGTAACGGCATTTAATTATGAAAGTTGGCTAGGTAGCTGGCCCTATTAGTCCGTTCTTGCAAGTGTGAGAGCATTATTTTTCTGCTTTTTAAATACGAATTCCCCGCTTAATGGATAACCCATTTGCTACCAATGGGGAATTGCTTATCATCTTCAATTAAGGTGATTGGATTTGCACCAATAGAAACCATAAATATCATACGCAATGGAGGTCTTTATTTTAGTATTTTAGTTAGAAATAAATGGAAGAATTCCATCCTATTCATTGATACCGGTCGTCGATACAAGACTGGAAAAAAGTTGACTTTCTTTTGGTCCAGCTCATGATCTGAACGAGTCGCACATACACCCTAGTACATGTTCCTCGACGCTGAGGACATCCCCGAAGAGCGGGGGATTTTGTGACATTTTTGATTGGCTGTCTTGTGTTTCTAATAAGTTGTTTAATAGTTGGCATGCTAAATCATATACAAAATGAGCTGGTTTAGATCGATCCTAACCAGATGATTATGAATTTCTTCTATTTCATTTAATATTTTACCTTATTTTAATCCTAAAAAAAATAAAAAAAAAATCGTAGCTCGTTCAAATTATTATTTGATGTGGAATAATTACAAGAGATCCCCAGTATTTTCAACTGCTACAAGATCAACAATTCCATAAGCTTGGGCTTCCGTTGCTGACATAAAAACATCCCGTTCCATGTCTTCGGATACAACCCATAAAGGGTTGCCCGTTCTTTGTACATAAACTCTTGTAAGGGTTTCGCGGATTTTAAGTAGTTCTTCCGCTTCTAGGACAAATTCTCCTGTTTGTGCCTCATAAAAAGAACTAGCAGGTTGATGAATCATTACCCTGATGAAAAAATATAACATAATGAAGGATTCCTTTATCTCGTACGATCGGGGAAGGAAAGAGAGAAAGAAAAACAAGAAGAAAAAATATATATATAGAATTGAAGAACCGTACGGGCATTTTCTTGCGTTGCAAACGGCTCCACAATGGAATTTCGTTTTCTTTTCCATCGCGAAAAAAGAAATATGATCTATCAGATCCAGATCATTAAGTGATCCACTTACCACCCTTCCTTTCGATGGAGTTCAAAAAATACTATGATGGTTCCGTTGCTTTCTCTATTTAGAATTTCTTTTGTCTGTGATTCCGCAATCCCAAAGTTTCTTTTTGATCCGATCAAAGAAGGAAAACACTTTCTTGGTTTTTTATAGTAGTCCTTGATAATTTAATAACATAAATATTGAAAAAAAAAAAAGAATTCTGGTGTGAAAAAATTGTGACGCTGAAATGAACTCCCGATAGATAAGAAAAAATCGGAAATATCTTTTGCCTCATACTACTCTCCCGATACAAAATCGCATTTTTTTGAAAAACAAAAAAGATTTGTTCATACCGAATTCAAGGTGCCATGCTATTATTACTCAATATTCTTATTCCATCCATATGGCGAAGGCATAGTCTTCTTTTTTCTCTCAAATAAAAACCCCATTGGCGCCAAGCGTGAGGGAATGCTAGACGTTTGGTAATTTCTCCTCCGACGAGAATGAAAGATCCCATTGAAGCGGCTAATCCCATGCATATTGTATGTACGTCTGGTGGCACAAATTGCATAGTATCAAAAATGGCTACTCCGGGTATTACCCATCCGCCGGGCGAGTTTATAAACAAATAAAGATCCCGGGTCTCATCCTCTATACTGAGGTATACCATGAGACCAATAAGTTGATTTGAAATCTCGCTATCAATTCCTTGGCCCAAAAAAAGTAATCTTTCTCGATGAAGTCGGTTGATTAGGATAAAATTGTATCCCTTAGGAACCGTACGCGCACCTTTAAATGCATACGGTTCAAAAAAAATTGCAAAAAAAAATCAATGTGTTAGTCTTTTTTTATATATTTATAGAAGGACTTTTAAACCTCCTATAAAATTATCAAATTATCCTCTCATTGATGTATTATTTCGTCTCCAAATTACGGTGTAATTTTCTTGTTCCTGAAAGGGCCTCTTCCATTTTTTTTTTTTTTAGGTTTATGCTCTACTCCGGGTAACGAAAAGATAAGATCCAACCGATTTTAATTTGTACATATAGGACAAATGATCCTCATACCACTTCTTTTTGATACGGCTTTTTTTATTTTTTAATTCATTTCATGTCTTCCTTCCGCCAAATATTTGATGTAGTCATCATTTTATTGATCGGCAGTTTGAGACCCCTCATAGGGTATAAATAAGGAATCCTTTATGATAATGATACAAGCAGTAATCGGACCCCTATTACTTACCCATTGAGTATTTTCTGAACGGAGCCTGGATACTTCATATTATTAGTCCAACCAAGCCAACCATAAATTATTATAATTGATAATATTGATAGTGAACCCTCAAAAATGGCTCTAATTACACTTCGCGCTCCAAATTTTTGATGGTTTAATCAACTTTTATCGAAGCGGGGGTATCTCGATCGGGAGAGAGAACGGGGAAATCCCGTATGACCCAATATGTCTGACAAGTCGCACTATACGTCAACCCAAACTGCATCCTCCTCTCCTGGAATCCGAAAGGGTACTTTTGGAACACCAATAGGCATTAAATGAAAAAAAAAAAGAGTTAAGTATTAGATTTCACTTTGATGTGGAAACGTAACAATGAGTTTATTGTTTTCATAAGATCGAAAAGTGCATAGAAGAAGGCGAAATGAATAAAGGAAAAGTCTTACGAATGGGTCGGGCTGTTCGAATGATGAACAAATTTCTCTGCATTTGCTCATTGAAAATGGGACCAATCCCCCATTGCGTATTGGTACTTATTGGGTATAGAATAGATCTGCTTTTCTTTGTTCCTACGAACAGAATTGTTCCGTTATTGCCAAGAAAATGGAAAAAATAAATATGCACCTTTGCGCCAAAATAATCCACTGAAAAGCGGAAGTCAATAGCATAGTCTTTACCAATGCAATGCGATAAAGTTACATAGTGTCTATTTTTCTTTGATAAAGGGGTATTTTCATGGGTTTGCCTTGGTATCGTGTTCATACCGTCGTATTGAATGATCCCGGTCGGTTGCTTGCTGTCCACATAATGCATACAGCCCTAGTTTCTGGGTGGGCTGGTTCAATGGCTCTATACGAATTAGCGGTTTTTGATCCCTCTGACCCCGTTCTTGATCCAATGTGGAGACAAGGTATGTTCGTTATACCCTTCATGACTCGTTTAGGAATAACCAATTCCTGGGGCGGTTGGAGTATCACAGGGGGGACTGTAACAAACCCGGGTATTTGGAGTTACGAAGGCGTGGCTGGGGCACATATTGTGTTTTCCGGCTTGTGCTTCTTAGCAGCTATCTGGCATTGGGTATATTGGGATCTAGCAATATTTCGCGATGAACGTACAGGAAAACCTTCTTTGGATTTGCCCAAGATTTTTGGAATTCATTTATTTCTCTCAGGGTTAGCTTGTTTTGGGTTTGGTGCATTTCATGTAACAGGCTTGTATGGTCCTGGAATATGGGTGTCCGACCCTTATGGACTAACTGGAAAAGTACAATCTGTAAGTCCTGCGTGGGGCGTAGAAGGTTTTGACCCTTTTGTCCCGGGAGGCATAGCCTCTCATCATATTGCAGCGGGCACATTGGGCATATTAGCAGGCCTATTTCATCTTAGTGTCCGTCCGCCCCAACGCCTATACAAAGGATTACGTATGGGGAATATTGAAACTGTCCTTTCTAGCAGTATCGCTGCTGTTTTCTTTGCGGCTTTTGTTGTTGCTGGAACTATGTGGTATGGTTCAGCAACTACCCCCATCGAATTATTTGGTCCCACCCGTTATCAATGGGATCAGGGATACTTTCAGCAAGAAATTTATCGAAGGGTTGGTGCCGGACTCGTCGAAAATCAGAGTTTATCCGAAGTTTGGTCTAAAATTCCCGAAAAATTAGCTTTTTATGATTACATCGGTAATAATCCAGCAAAAGGGGGATTATTCAGAGCGGGTTCAATGGACAACGGGGATGGAATAGCTGTTGGATGGTTAGGACACCCTATCTTTAGAGATAAAGAGGGGCGTGAGCTTTTTGTACGTCGTATGCCGACTTTTTTTGAAACATTTCCAGTAGTTTTGGTAGATGGAGACGGAATTGTCAGAGCCGATGTGCCCTTTAGACGAGCGGAATCAAAGTATAGTGTCGAGCAAGTAGGGGTAACGGTTGAGTTCTATGGTGGCGAACTCAATGGAGTCAGTTATAGTGATCCTGCAACTGTGAAAAAATATGCTAGGCGTGCTCAATTAGGTGAAATTTTTGAATTAGATCGTGCTACTTTGAAATCCGATGGAGTTTTTCGCAGTAGTCCAAGGGGTTGGTTCACTTTTGGGCATGCTTCGTTTGCTTTGCTCTTCTTTTTCGGACACATTTGGCATGGTGCTAGAACCTTGTTCAGAGATGTTTTTGCTGGTATTGACCCGGATTTGGATGCTCAAGTGGAATTTGGAGCATTCCAAAAACTTGGGGACCCAACTACAAGGAGACAAGTAGTCTGATACAACTACAACATTGTTTTGCCTCTAGTTTATTTTTTTTAGTTAACTTTTACATAGTAATAAGTACCAGAGAAATCCGGATTTGAATCGCTTTTTTTTTAGTTGATTTTTGTCTTTTCTTTATCTGGGAGATGATCCCAAACCAAATGAACAGGTGTGGAAGCTATAATTGTAAACCACAATCAAATTTATGGAAGCATTGGTTTATACATTCCTCTTAGTCTCGACTCTAGGAATCATTTTTTTCGCTATCTTTTTTCGAGAACCACCTAAGGTTCCGACTAAAAAAGGGAAATGATTTTTTATTATCTCAGTTGAAGTAAAGTAATAAGCCTCCCATGTTGGGAGGCTTATTACTTTACTTCAACTAGTCCCCGTGTTCTTCGAATGGATCTCTTAGTTGTTGAGAGGGTTGCCCAAAAGCGGTATATAAGGCATACCCGGTAAAACTTACAAGTAAACCAGATATAAAGATGGCGACTAGGGTTGCTGTTTCCATTATTCTATAATTTCAAGACCACAATAGATCTATGATAAGATCGTTTATTTACAACGGAATGGTATACAAAGTCAACAGATCTCAACCAATGCAATAGGACTTATGGCTACACAAACCGTTGAGGGTAATTCTAGATCTGGTCCTGGTCCAAGACCAAGAACAACAGGTCTAGGAAATTTATTGAAACCATTGAATTCGGAATACGGTAAAGTAGCTCCTGGATGGGGAACTACCCCTTTGATGGGTGTCGCAATGGCTCTATTTGCGGTATTCCTATCTATTATTTTGGAGATTTATAATTCTTCCGTTTTACTGGATGAAATTACAATGAATTAGGTCCATAAGACTCACGAAGTCTTGGATTTTTCAATCCTAAATGAATTACTTAGGATTAGGATTTATAGGCTGTTCTGGCAGTTCGACCGTGAAATTCCTTTGTTTCGGTATTTCCGGAATATGAGTGTGTGACTTGATATAATTGATCCTATTGATAGTACAGAAACTAGGTCTGTCATCTTGAGAGAGATGGGTTTTGCCTCGTCGGGTAGTCATTCTAGTATCCGGAGCACGGAATATGTAGAATGAAAGAGATCAAGAAAAGAAATATTTGAACTATGATTCATACCTACTATTAAGACTTCGTGACCGGACTCAAAAAATTTCAAATGAGCCACTTTTTCTCTGGATTTTGAGTCATTTCATTTATTGATGATCAAATGGTTTTTACTCAGAGAACCTTTTGGCTTAGCTTGGGATCTTTATTCAATCATCGTGGTTCTAGTATGAATCTGAGGTTTCAATCGATTCATAGGGTCTCAACAAGAGAATTCCTATCAAGAAAAAACAAAAAAAGAAATCAAAATTAGATATCTAAAAAAAAAAAAAAAATAGAGACAGAGAAAATTCCAGAGGCCTGTAACGATCCATATAAAGATGAACGCGCTGACTTGAATTTTTGGCATTATCATCACTAAAGAGGAGGTTTAGGTTTTTTTGTTCTTCGTATTTTCAGAGAAAATTGAATATTGAATGGAGTATTTACGAAGAAGTTTCAAACTTCCTATTACACCTATATCCGTTACAACCCGTATTATATTGTATTGGGGTGTTTTTGCTTGAGCTGTACGAGATGAAATTTTCATATACGGTTCTCAGAGGGGGAGTTTTTTTGGTTTACCTATCTCAATAAAGTATATGATTGGTTCGAAGAGCGTCTCGAAATTCAGGCGATTGCAGATGATATAACTAGTAAATATGTTCCTCCTCATGTCAACATATTTTATTGTCTAGGGGGGATTACGCTTACTTGCTTTTTAGTACAAGTAGCTACGGGGTTTGCCATGACTTTTTACTACCGTCCAACCGTTACCGAGGCTTTTACCTCGGTTCAATACATAATGACTGAAGCTAACTTTGGTTGGTTAATCCGATCAGTTCATCGCTGGTCGGCAAGTATGATGGTACTAATGATGATCTTGCACGTATTTCGTGTATATCTCACCGGTGGGTTTAAAAAACCCCGCGAATTGACTTGGGTTACGGGTGTGGTTCTCGCTGTATTGACCGCATCTTTTGGTGTAACTGGTTATTCCTTACCTTGGGACCAAATTGGTTATTGGGCAGTCAAAATCGTGACGGGCGTACCTGACGCTATTCCTGTAATAGGATCACCCTTGGTCGAGTTATTACGGGGAAGTGCTAGTGTAGGTCAATCTACGTTAACTCGTTTTTATAGTTTACACACTTTTGTATTACCTCTTCTTACTGCCGTATTTATGTTAATGCACTTCTTAATGATACGTAAGCAAGGTATTTCTGGTCCTTTATAGAGAAGGCGGGTCATAGATATTTGTAATCAATCATCTATCTTTTTTGGGAGGAACAATAGTATTTCATTGCTACAAGCATGGATTATTGTAAAAAATAAGACATGTGTTTGGATATTTCCCTTCAACTTCGCAATTCGCAATATTGTATTACTTATGTGATACGAAAAACTAATAGTTGAGGTGGATTCTCTGAAGATAAAATGGATTATGGGAGTGTGTGACTTGAACTATTGATTGGCCTGTACGGATAAAATGATATATCCGCCGCATTGGAATTTACAACCAAATGTGTCTCTGTTCCAACCACTGCGTAAACCCCATACAGAGGATAGGCTGGTTCACTTGAGGAGAAATTTTTCTATGATTAGACCCGAATCGTGTCGCGCATGAATAGGCTCTGTAAGATCCAGTAGAATAAGTAATGTGGCATGATCCGGATTATTCTCTATTCCATTTCACTTACTTATATAGTATGGAAATGCATTCA